TTGGAATTTTCAACAGATACAAATGGAAAGAAATTGATAAAACATCCCTAGAAACAGACTTCTGCTACTTAGACTTATTAATTAAGTTATAGGATTTTGTATAGAATATAAAAACAAAAATGATTCCATTTCTACCATTATTATGATAATACATATTCCAACCTGCTTGAATACCAGAAAAATAAATGGATTGGACATTTGATCTTTTCGCTGAGATAAAGGCATAAAAATCAGAAAGAATATATAGAATTAGAATCGGTTTTTTAGCATTTAACCCCCCTTTATGTTATGGATTTCGTTGTTCAAAAAATGATTCGCAGAGAAGAGAGAGATTTTGTTTACGGATTTTTGAGTAGAACACGATTGTGAGGTGTACAAGAAAAGAAGGTTTGTATGGCTTAAACACGTGTGGAGATATCTATAATATCCGTCTTTCTTCTCTTTTATTGTTTTATTGTCGTTCTATGTTCTATTCGGGGCAACACAGGTTGCGCTCTACGAAAACATAATTTCAATTTTCTATTCAATTCAAAATTCAAATTGAAGTATGATACTTTTCTGATATCTGATAATTCTATATCGGGAACATATAACATATATAAATAATATATATCCGTCTAACAATTTCTCTTAGGGGGTTTACATATACTCATAATTGTTGTTATAATTATTATTAATAATTAAAATTGAGAAGGATTCTTTGATTGAAAAAATACATACTGAACTGATTAGTTATATATCAAGTTGTATTTTCTTATGTCATTAGGAAAACAAAATTTGGAGATTCAAATCCAAGAATCATTCATGCATTCTAAGTCAATAGTTAATGGTTCCTATTTTCATAAAGTTGAATTTTGGATTTTGCGGCTGAAAATCCACATTTGATTTTTCAATAGAAAGGTAAGAGAAAGTTTTGAACATTATGAATTTTGAGATAGACTCAATCGAAATTGAAAGGATGAATCAAACCCAATCAAAAGGGAGGAAGGATTAGAATTTCTTTTACTTTTAGGAAAAATTAAGGAAAACAGAACTCAAGGTGCAAGTACAATAAAAAAGCAGTTCAGTAATCCGGGAAAGTTTTCATCTATTTTGTATTTGTAGCATTTTGGCGGCATGGCCGAGTGGTAAGGCAGAGGACTGCAAATCCTTTTTTCCCCAGTTCAAATCCGGGTGTCGCCTGATCAACAAAAAACTAGAAATCTCTTCTTTTATTCTGTTGATATAACCCGCCGAATGATTCCCCAGCAGAAGCAGAGAAAGCAGACTGTTGATACTTGTTTGATTCTAAACATCTGGTCTGGGGGTTTTTCTAAAAAATTGCAAATATCCTTGCATATTTAGGCTTAGGCTTCAAGGAAATATTCGAATGCTAGAGGGGCTATCAAGACTTCGCAATTACCTTCTACTACAAATAAAAATTTTATATTATTAATCCATTGTATAATGACTGGACCTTGGATTAGATTGGAGAGCCCGATAGGAAATCTAAATAGTTGTGGAAGGGGGCGGAAGATACTTTATTATATACAAGATACGAGGAACTCACGAAAATCTCTGAGTGCTCAAGCATCCAATCAATTGAAATGAGGGTCAACAAAAAAAGAATAGGACCTATTATTCCTACATGTTCCATTAGTAACATTCCCTTGAGATGTTACTACGGATTTTGCTTGTGTTTAATCTTTCCCGATTAGAAATCATATAGGAATTTCTTATAAAATGAGCGAATTTATTGGATTGGTTTATTAATAGTCTTCGTTCTTTTTGACTCTGCGCCATTGATTCCACTATTATTAGTGAGGAATAATGGAACAATTCCTTTATATTTATAGAGATAGGGGACATAATTCATATGGATATAGTAAGTCTTGCTTGGGCTGCTTTAATGGTAGTCTTTACTTTTTCTCTTTCACTCGTAGTGTGGGGAAGGAGTGGACTCTAGGGGTCCTACTAATCGAGTTAAGGAAGCAAACTGTATCAATATCAATTGCTTTCTAGATCGTTCTGCAACACGTTTGGAACAAAATAAAAATATCTTCATTTTTAAATTCCATTGGACTCGACTGGAGTAATGTATTATAGGAATCATCCTCTTTCAATCAAAGAGCTATTTCAACGATTCCCATGTTTGTAGTTCGAAAGGAAGAGGATCCCAGGAAATTTATTCGAACCTAATTCTTCCTAAATTTTCTATTCCAATCAACGGCCTCTTACTAGGTGATACTGAGGAGGGCCGGACCCATTTTTTAGTTGTTTCTCTCTTTACTGTTCAAAGAAGAAGTAGCTTTGTTAAGTGTATACGCACTTTGTATGAGAAAGTATGAGAAAGAAAGGATATAAACATAGATAGTGATTGTCTAACGAGATACTATGCAGAATAAGATCGTCAGGTGAGTCACATATTGCGCATTTACCGCTTTCGAATTTTTGAAATTGGATTTATACTTTATCGACTTATTTCATATCATGGTTCAGGCGTTAAAAATCAGTGAGATTTACTCTTCCTTTTCGATGCCCGTGGAACTACTGTCAATGGTTTACTCAATTACTTCTTGGGAATGTTAAAAAAGATTACTACGTGATTTTTTGAATATGCCTATATCTATCGCTTTTCCTTCATTGATTTGATTCTTTCAATAGATACCGAGATTCATATTGGAAATAAAAAATATAGTAATTCAAACTATAAGACATAAGAGTAATTCAGATTGATCAGAACAAATAGATATAGCAAATAAATGGAATTGGATGCTATGTCAATCCCATATATGGAATTGATATTCACATATATCAAGATAATATTGTAGATTGATCTATAGATCCATATCAAATGCAGCCTCTATCTTTATTTTATTCCGGGGGGCAGCTTTATAACTACAATCTAACTAATAAATAGTATGGTAGAAAGAAATAGATGAATCTTTCTACCATACTATCTATCTATTAGAATACTGCCGATTCTAGTTCACTCATTTCATTTAAGACATGAAATTGGAATCTTTTTCATTTTATTTCGTCAATTTTGGCTAAGAACTCAGAAGTCAAGTTTCATTCAAATTAGTTAATAATTAATCGTTTTGACTGACTGTTTTTACGTAAATGATAAGTAGAAAAGCGGTAGGAACTAGAATAAATAGTGCAGTAGCAATAAATGCAAGAATATTTACTTCCATAATCTCATCGGTTTTTTACTTCGCAATAACTCGGGATTTAATCCCATAGAGATGATAAATCTTTGGCCTGTAAATTCAATGAATGAATATTACCTCTCGATGATCTTGAATCGGATCAATATCATGAATAACAATATCTGAACTATCAAATCAATTCGTCGTCGAGAATTGAATAGTATAACATAGGAAGTTCTTTTATCCATACCGCCCCAAACTTGGATTCCTGACCCAATCCAAAATTCCTTTATTTATTTATCATTTTTTATCATCTGTTCTTTTTTTCTCTCTAATCTATCTAGTTCCTTCTTGTACAATCATCTGATGACGTCTCATCAAATAGCTCTTCCACTTCCAGTGGTCACATAGTTACAAACCCAAACAAACAATAAAAGCTAAATGGAAAAAGAAAGGAGTTTAGAACGAAACTATTTTTTATTTTTGACTTGGAAGACAAAGAAGTGTGATAAAGATGAGACCGTATAAAATGAATATTCATCAAATTTACTATTTTCCGATTTGTTCTTTCGTCGATGGGGCCTTAAAACAAAATGAAAAATCGGAAAAATGATTCATTCCCCTTTCTAAGAGGAGTAGGATTTTTGGTTGATCTGTCCTTCCCCCTCCTTTCTTAGTAGATTATTAGCCCCGGGACACCTATACCAAAAGCTCAGTGTGTGATTTGCATGAAATCTATTTTTCAACTTCAAACTAGTAAGTGAGGTTCCATAAATCCGTAGCCATAAAAATAAATTGTGTGTGTTTTTTTTTTTTATTTTTTCTGGAAAGTATTTTATTATATTCAATTTTGTATTTGTATTGGACAAGAAAGAAATTACCTTTGTGTATGCGCGCCTCAAAAAGGTATAGTACTAGATTCCATTACATGCATCGGGGGCAATCGAAAAAGCCAGCATTTCTTGTAATACTGACTATAATGCTACCAATAATTGTACTAATCCAACCGCATATGTCTTTCTCCTACCAAAAGGAAATAAAAAAGAAATAAGGATTTCCCCTTTGCTTTGACAATGAAATTCTGCCCCCGGTCTCCTTCATAAAAAGGGAGAGATTTATTGATATATTTATTGGATCCGTCGGGACTGACGGGGCTCGAACCCGCAGCTTCCGCCTTGACAGGGCGGTGCTCTGACCAATTGAACTACAATCCCAGGGAAATACGGGATCTAGCAGAAAATTTGATTCTTTTTTATCTCCGGATCGGGTATTTCTGAAGTACAAAGGGGGTTATATCATCTCATGGCGGATTGGCGAATTATTGGGCCGAGCTGGATTTGAACCAGCGTAGACATATTGCCAACGAATTTACAGTCCGTCCCCATTAACCGCTCGGGCATCGACCCAGGAAGAATCAATTTTAGACTTATTGGTAATCCATGATCAACTTCCTTTCGTAGTACCCTACCCCCAGGGGAATTCGAATCCCCGCTGCCTCCTTGAAAGAGAGATGTCCTAAACCACTAGACGATGGGGGCCTGCTTGACCAACGGCCATCATACTATGATCATAGTATGATCAACTTTTTGAAATTGTCAATATAATCGAATGATTCTATCCGAGGGATCTTTCCCCCTTTCAGAATTGCATAGAATTATTTTTTATTCGTCATTGATAAATTATTCATTAGAATCGCCATTAGAAATCTAGTAGTAGTATTTTTTATTTTTTTTTTTAATTATTTCAATTGAATTTATTTCGATTATTTTAGTTTAGATTATTTAGTATTTCGAATTTTATTTAGAAATTTCTAAATAAAAAATAAAAAAAAAAGTCATAAATACAAAAAATAGAAATAATAAGGAAGAG